ATAATCCTGCACTGCTGTTTACAAACAAATAAATCGTTGGCTAGACCAATCAAAAGGAAAAGAGGATTTTTCCTTCTATCAAGTAAAAAATGCAATTAAATGAAGGAAATTGTAATCAGAAATATCTGGAGTTTTTTTTATTTATTAAAAACTCCAGATATTTCTGATTACATATCTATCTTTCACCTTATACATATAAGGTATAAATGAGATAATATTATGGTATATGAATCTTTCACCTTATACATATAAGGTATAAATGAGATAATATTATGGTATATGAGAGGGGTATATGAGAATGAAAGGGTATGTGTACAATCTTTCTATGTATTCTGCAGTTTTTTTCCTCAATTAGATGTTTAATGTGAATGAACCATAACTATGTAGCCCTCTTCCTAATAGATTGACCCCAAAATAGCAGATCCAAATTATAAGAAATCCCATAGAAGCCACAATTGCTGAATTTGCACCTTGAAAACTTTTATTTGTTCTAGTATGTAAATAAATCGCGAATACGGTCCAAGTAATAAATGCCCAGGTTTCTTTTGGGTCCCAATTCCAATAAGATCCCCATGCCTCATTAGCCCATACTGCTCCTGAAAGAATACCTATAGTTAAAAGGGTAAAACCCAAGCCAATGACACGATAACTCCAATAATCCAATCGCTGAGTCAATTGATATCTGTGATAATTTCTAAACGAAAAATTCACGTATTGGGTCTCATCAAAAGAAAATGAACTAATTAATAAATTATTGGTTTTACCGAAAATATCTATTTTTCTTCTAAACGTAATGACCAGGAGAGTTATGGATAATAATGATCCACATAAAAGAGCTGCATAGCTCAACAACATCATACTTACGTGCATCATTAACCAACGGGATTGGAGAGCAGGCACTAATATTGCGGATTGATGCATTTTAGTTAAAAGACCCGAAGTGGCAAAGCCTTGGGTTAAAATAGCGCTTGGGGCGGTTATTTTACTGAAAAAATTCTTATAGTTTTTAAAATATGGAACTATATGAATAAGGGAGAAACTCCATGAAAGGAACATTAATGATTCATATAGATCACTTAATGGTACATGTCCCGAATAAATCCAACGAGTAACTAATAATCCTGTTATACAGAAAAAAGTAGCTATCATGCCTTTTTCTGACGAATCACATAGTCCTACAATTTCATAGACCAAGGTCATCAGATGAGTAGGAATCACAATTGAAATGATCGAAAAAGATATGTGAGTTAATATATGTTCTAAAGTTGCAAATATCATAAACAATCATTTTTTTTGTTATAGTTATAAAAAAGGGAACCCTTCCTTAATTACCGAATGTAATTATGGTATCGAATTAAAGGATCCGTTGTGTCTTTTTTTGTTTTAGAGAATGCCGCCACTCGGACTCGAACCGAGATGCTCTAGCACTGCTTCCTAAGAACAGCGTGTCTACCGATTTCACCATGGCGGCTTGTTCGAAGTAATACTAACCCATGCATATTCAATCGTCGATATTGAGAGGTTCTTGCAATAGATTATTATTGAATAAATCGAAGAATAGCCATTCAAGTCAATATTTGAAGGTTCAATAATTGTTACTAGCTTACCTTAAAGCTTAGTAATAGTGAATCGATGGGGAAAATGGCAATCCCCATCTCGCAAATCATATAAAAATGTACTCTATTCACTATATTGAACCTTGTATCTTGCGTCTAATAATGCCCTTTTTTTTTCAAAAAAACACAAATAGTGCCATTTTTAGGGCCCAGTATATGATACAGAATCATTAATTTATCCAATCATTGATTGATGTTGATTTAGATCATTTGAAGGGTTTCTTATCACATTATTATTTATTCTTTGCTTTTTTATTTCATTTTTTTTGTCGTACAAAAAAACCTTTTGAATAACCGGTAGAAATGGATTTAGCTAAAGAAAAAGCTTTTACCGCTGCCCAATATCCCTTTCTCTTCCAAAAATTTCTACGAATATGCTTTTTTGATATAGAAGTACGTTTTTTTGGAACCGCCATGCAAAAATTCACTTTTCTAAGTTGAATGTGAAAGACATGTATTGTTCAAAATAGATCATTAATTCTTTCTATTCATATATCTATTATATAGTTTATAGATTTTCTTCATAACATACAAATATGCGCATATAGCATATAATTATTGCTAGGGACTAAAACTCAAGTTGGAGAATAAAAAGAAAGGAGATGCGATTCGCTAGGTATAACTCTCATAGAAAAAAGAGTTATCTTTTTTCTCTTTTTTAAGTATTCATTATCATTATTATTGCATACAATGACAATCTCAGAAGAAAGAAAATTGTACTGATTGTTTCATATCTCCATTCATTAGGATCGATGGTATCAACTACCGATGAAATCGAACCCCGCTGATAAATAAGATAAAAAAGAAAAATCAAATAGAAGGTTCCAATTCCTATCTCAGTCTATTTGAAATATACCATATATATAACCTACATATACCTACCGTCGTAATACATTTAATAACAATAACCAGAAATTCATTACCTACATGAAATAAAACAATAAGATTTTCTCTACCAATTGATCACATTAAAGCATAGCGTCCCCACGATTCGAATAATACTTTTGTTCAATGATCCATTACTTGAACTTGATTAAGGCAATTTAAGTAACCTCTTACTTCACCTTCTTACTTCACCCATATGGGTGGTTACAAGTATCATAGAATTTCCCACAAGTTCTGGTGGAAGCCAATCAATCAGTTTCAAATCAAATTGAAATTAGTTAATGATTTTGGATAAAAGATCTTGTTGGGTTGAGTTATTTGTGGATCTCATGATCCATATCAAAAGCTAATAATTACTTAACCCCTAGTATTAAGCAAAAATTTGCTTAATTATATCATTTGACCAATTCAATTGTAACTCCTTGGGTCAAATTTTAAATAGTCGAAGAAGAGCGAGATTAATAAAAAAGAATATTCTTTTCCGTATCCTTATTTTGGTTTGTGTTTCAAAAAAATAAATAATAACTGGTGATGAATATGAATTGGGAACAATAATTAATATAATTAATTAGAAGAAAAAAAATAGAGGAAAAAGGTTTGATTTAATTTTATTATTATGGAACGCACATATCAATATGCATGGATTATACCTTTCGTTCCACTTCTAGTTACTATGTTAATAGGATTGGAACTCCTGCTTAATCCGACAGCAACAAAAAATATTCGTCGTATATGGGCTTTTCCCACTGTTTTATTGTTAAGTATAGTTATGGTCTTTTCCACCAAGCTGGCGATCCAGCAAATAAATGGTAGCTCAATTTATGAATATCTATGGTCTTGGAGCATCACTAGTGATTTTTCCTTAGAATTCGGCTACTTGATTGATCCACTTACTTCTATTATGTCGATATTAATCACTACTGTTGGAATCATGGTTCTTATCTATAGTGATAATTATATGTCTCATGACCGAGGATATTTGAGATTTTTTGCTTATATGAGTTTTTTCAATACAGCGATGCTGGGATTAGTTACTAGTCCCAATTTGATACAAATCCATATTTTTTGGGAACTAGTGGGAATGTGTTCCTATCTGTTAATAGGTTTTTGGTTTACCCGACCAATTGCAGCAAATGCCTGTCAAAAAGCGTTTGTGACCAATCGTGTGGGGGATTTTGGTTTATTATTAGGAATCCTAGGTTTTTATTTAATAACAGGTAGTTTCGAATTTCAGGATTTATTCGAAATATTCAATGATTCGATCATTAATAACAATGAGATTAATTCCTCATTTGCTACGCTTTGTGCCTTCTTATTATTCCTCGGTGCAGTTGCTAAATCTGCGCAATTCCCACTTCATGTATGGTTACCTGATGCTATGGAGGGACCCACTCCTATTTCGGCTCTTATACATGCGGCTACTATGGTAGCCGCAGGAATTTTTCTTGTAGCTCGGCTTCTTCCTCTTTTCATAGCCATACCTTACATAATGAATATCATATCTTTGATAGGTGTAATAACGGTACTATTAGGAGCTACCTTAGCTCTTGCTCAAAGAGATATTAAGAGAAGTTTAGCTTATTCCACGATGTCTCAATTGGGATACATTATGTTAGCTTTGGGTATAGGTTCTTATCGAGCCGCTTTATTCCATTTGATCACTCATGCTTATTCTAAAGCATTATTGTTTTTAGGGTCTGGATCAATCATTCATTCCATGGAACCCATTGTTGGGTATTCTCCGGCTAAGAGTCAGAACATGGTTCTTATGGGCGGTTTAACCAAATATATGCCAATTACAAAAACAACTTTTTTTTTAGGTACACTTTCTCTTTGTGGTATTCCACCCCTCGCTTGTTTTTGGTCTAAAGACGAAATTCTTAATGATAGTTGGTTGTATTCACCGATTTTTGCGATAATAGCTTTCTACACAGCAGGATTAACTGCATTTTATATGTTTCGTATGTATTTACTTACTTTCGAAGGGCATTTACGTAGTCATTTTCAAAATTACAGCGGACACACAAATAGTTCCTTCTATTCAATATCCATATGGGGGCAAGAAGGTTCCAAACCTGTTAGCAGTAATTTGCTTTTAACAACAAGGAATAATAATGACAAGTCCTCCTTTTCCAATTGCTCGTTTTCTAATACATATAAAATTGCCGGTTATGTAAGAACCATGCGATCATCTTTTAGTACTCATTTTTTAAATAAAGACTCTCATACTTTACTATATCCGCATGAATCGGACAATACCATGTTATTTCCCCTGCTTATATTGTCCATATTTACTTTGTTCGTTGGATGCATAGGAATTCATTTCGGGCACGAAGTAATGGAGGTTGACATATTATCGAAATGGTTAACCCCATCGATGAAACTTTTACACCAGAATTCAACTGATGAAGATTGGTATCAATTTTTGACGAATGCATTTTATTCAGTTAGTATAGCCTACTTCGGAATATTTATAGCATCTGTTCTATATGGGTCTGT